CTTCTTATTCCACAACAACGAAAGCACTTTTTCATTCTTTCCTATACTAGAGGATTTCACTTGGAAAAGAAAATGTTCCATACTAACGGATTCGGGTCCATAACCATGGGTTTCAATGCACGAGATCTTGTAGCACTTATCAATGAGGTCCTATCAATTAGTATTACACAGAAGAAATCAATTATAGAAACTAATACAATTAGATCAGCTCTTCATAGACAAACTTGGGATTTGCGATCCCAGGTAAGATCGGTTCAGGATCATGAGATCCTTTTCTATCAGATAGGAAGGACTGTTGCACAAAATGTACTTCTAAGTAATTGCCCCATAGATCCTATATCTATCTATATGAAGAAGAAATCATGTAAGGAAGGGGATTCTTATTTGTACAAATGGTACTTCGAACTTGGAACGAGCATGAAGAAATTAACGATACTTCTTTATCTTTTGAGTTGTTCTGCCGGATCGGTCGCTCAAGATCTTTGGTCTTCATCCGGACCCAATGAAAAAAATTGGATCACTTCTTATGGCTTCGTTGAGAATGATTCTGATCTAGTTCATGGCCTATTAGAAGTAGAAGGCGCTCTGGCGGGATCCTCACGGACAGAAAAAGATTGCAGCCAGTTTGATAATAATCGAGTGACACTACTTCTTCGGTCCGAACCAAGGAATCAGTTAGATATGATGCAAAATGGATCTTGTTCTATCGTTGATCAGAGATTTCTATATGAAAAATACGAATCGGAGTTTGAAGAAGGGGAAGGAGCCTTCGACTCACAACAGATGGAGGAGGATTTATTCAATCACATAGTTTGGGCTCCTCGAATATGGCGCCCTTATGGCAATATATTTGATTGTATCGAAAGGCCCACTGAATTGGGATTTCCTTATTGGGCCGGGTCATTTCGGGGCAAGCGGATCATTTATCATAAAGAGGATGAGCTTCAAGAGAATGATTCAGAGTTCTTGCAGAGTGGAACCATGCAGTACCAGACACGAGATAGATTTTCCAAAGAACAAGGCTTTTTTCGAATAAGCCAATTCATTTGGGATCCTGCGGATCCATTCTTTTTCCTATTCAAAGATCAGTCCTTTGTCTCTGTGTTTTCCCGTCGAGAATTCTTTGCAGATGAAGAGATGTTAAAGGGGCTTATTACTTCCCAAACAAATCCTCCTACATCTATGTATAAACGCTGGTTCATCAAGAATACGCAAGAAAAGCACTTCGAATTGTTGATTCATCGCCACAGATGGCTTAGAACCAATAGTTCATTATCTAATGGATCTTTCCGTTCTAATACTCTATCTGAGAGTTATCAGTATTTATCAAATCTGTTCCTATCTAACGGAACGTTATTGGATCAAATGACAAAGACATTGTTGAGAAAGAGATGGCTTTTCCCAGATGAAATGAAACATTTGATTCATGTAACAGGAGAAAGATTTCCCATTCCTTAGCCATAAAATAAAGATATGTGGCCATGAAAAAGGGATTAAGTGGAACAGAATTGGCCAGGTGGTAGAGTCGTGGAAATACTTGTTTATTCCATATTTTGGATCTTAGCTCCATGGAACAATATGTTACTGCAGAAAGCTGGAAGAATTGAAATCTTAGATCAAAACACTATGTATGGATGATATGAACTGCCTAAACAAGAATTCTTGAACGGCGAAAGAGCCTATTTACTCATTACATCAAACAATTTCCATTAATGAAACCATGTCAATCCATCGGAAAATCAAAAATACGCATGTCCGATGAAATAGTTGTTGCTATCTGCTCCAATAATGAATCATTGGTTTAACTGAATAACTAAATAAAATAGTAGGTAGACCTTTTTCTTCGTCTCAGGTCGATGGATCTTCTCAATTGGAAGATCTCCTATATGGATAATACACATTCCAGTTGACCGAGCCTAATTCTAATTGTTTTGTTCTGAAGCAAAGATATCCACGGAGGCCGGTTCGTCCTATTCAGATATTCACGACCAAGAGGTACTGGATTCTCTTTGGGATAGGCCCTGAAAGGAGAAGGAAGGCTGGAATGCCAACAGACGTCTCGTCTGTCTATTCTCTAATTCACCCGACTCAATAGTACCCATTTTGGGAACGTCCAGTGCCAAAGTCACTGAATGGGCAAAGCGCCAATCTCTAAAACGGACTATGTAATGTACTTTATCTGCTGGGTACGGGTACTGGTGGGTATTTTACCAGAGGTTTCTATCAATCTACCCTTGTGTGATTCCTGTTGAATCATATACTCGGGGGGTGGATGCAGGGCGGACGATTTCAAAACGGACTCCTCATTCATTAGATGGAGAAGATCACCAAGATTTCGCGATCCGCTGCCGAACCTATTCCAATTCCAACAGTTCGGACCCGGATCGTGGGGATCGCCGGAATACTTCGTATCAACGGATAAGATACTCGGTATATCAATATTGATTAGATCCGAAATCTGTTATTGAGAATGCTCATTCAATGAGCATTCTCAATATTA